ACAAATCTTTCCATTTTCCAATTCGATCCGATCCATTCGTTCGTGGAGCTATTTACTCGATCGCAGACATTTCTTCAACACCTCTAACAGAGGAACAAATAGTCAATTTGGAAAAAACTTATTGTCAGCCTCTTTCAGATATGAATCTATCTGATTCAGAAGGGAATAACTTGCATCAGTATCTCAGTTTCAATTCAAACATGGGTTTGATTCACACTCCATGTTCTGAGAAGTATTTACCATTCGGAAAGAGGAAAAAACGGAGTCTTTGTCTAAAGAAATGCGTTGAGAAAGGGCAGATGTATAGAACCTTTCAACGAGATAGTGTCTCAAAATGGAATCTGTTCCAAACATATATGCCATGGTTCCTTACTTCGACAGGGTGCAAATATCTCAATTTCACCCTTTTAGATACTCTTTCAGACCCATTGCCGATACTGAGTAGTAGTCAAAAATTTGTATCCATTTTTCATGATATGATGCATGGATCAGATATATCACGGCCAATTCCTCAGAAGATTCTTCCACAATGGACTCTGATAAGTGAGATTTCGAGTCAATGTTTACAGAATCTTCTTCTGTCCGACGAAATGATTCATCGAAATAATGAGTCACCCGTTCCATTGATACGGACACATCTGAGATCAACAAATGCTCGGGAGTTCCTCTATTCCATCTTTTTACTTCTTCTTGTTGCTGGATATCTCGTTCGTATACATCTTCTCTTTGTTTCCCGAGCCTCTAGTGAGTTACAGACAGAGTTAGAAAAGATCAAATCTTTGATGATTCCATCATACATGATGGAATCTCGAAAACTTCTGGATAGGTATCCTACATCTGAAATGAATCCTTTCTGGTTAAAGAATCTCTTTCTAGTTGTTCTGGAACAATTAGGAGATTCTCTGGAAGAAATACGGGGTTCTGCTTCTGGTGGCAACATGCTATTGGGTGGTGGTCCCGCTTATGGGGTCAAATCAATCCGTTCTAAGAAGAAATATTGGAAGATCAATCTCATCGATCTCATACCAAATCCCATCAATCGAATCATTTTTTCGAGAAATACGAGACATCTAAGTCGTACAAGTAAAGAGATCTATTCATTGATAAGAAAAAGAAAAAACGTGAACGGTGATTGGATTGATGAGAAAATAGAATTCTGGGTCGCGAACAGTGATTCGATTGATGATGAAGAAAGAGAATTCTTGGTTCAGTTCTCCACCTTAACGACAGAAAAAAGGATTGATCAAATCCTATTGAGTCTGACTCATAGTGATCATTTAACAAAGAATGACTCTGGTTATCAAATGATTGAACAACCGGGATCAATTTCCTTACGATACTTAGTTGACATTCATCAAAAGGATCTAATGAATTATGAGTTCAATAGATCCTGTTTAGCAGAAAGACGGATATTTCTTGCTCATTATCAGACAATCACTTATTCACAAACCTCGTGTGGGGCTGATAGTTTTCATTCCCCTTCCCCATCTCCTCATGGAAAACCCTTTTCGCTCCGCTTAGCCCTATCCCCTTCTAGAGGTCTTTTAGTGATAGGTTCTATAGGAACTGGACGATCCTGTTTGGTCAAATACCTAGCGACAAACTCCTATGTTCCTTTCATTACGGTATTTCCGAACAAGTTCCTGGATGACAAGCCTAAAGGTTATCTTCTTGATGATATCGATATTGATGATAGTGACGATATTGATGATAGTGATGATGACCTTGATATTGATACGGAGCTGCTAACTATGACGAATGTGCTAACTATGTATATGACGCCGAAAATAGACCGATTTGATATAACCCTTCAATTCGAATTAGCAAAAGCAATGTCTCCTTGCATAATATGGATTCCAAACATTCATGATCTGCATGTGAATGAGTCGAATTACTTATCCCTCGGTCTATTAGAGAACTATCTCTCCAGGGATTGTGAAAGATGTTCCACTGGAAAGATTCTTGTTATTGCTTCGACTCATATTCCCCAAAAAGTGGATCCCGCTCTAATAGCTCCGAATAAATTCAATACATGCATTAAGATACGAAGGCTTCTTCTTCCACAACAACGAAAGCACTTTTTCATTCTTTCATATACTAGGGGATTTCACTTGGAAAAGAAGATGTTCCATACTAACGGATTCGGGTCCATAACCATGGGTTCCAATGCGCGAGATCTTGTAGCACTTATCAATGAGGCCCTATCAATTAGTATTACACAGAAGAAATCCATTATAGAAACTAATACAATTAGATCAGCTCTTCATAGAAAAACTTGGGATTTTCGATCCCAGATAAGATCGGTTCAGGATCATGGGATCCTTTTCTATCAGATAGGAAAGGCTGTTACACAAAATGTACTTCTAAGTAATTGCCCCATAGATCCTATATCTATCTATATGAAGAAGAAATCATGTAAGGTAGGGGATTCTTATTTGTACAAATGGTACTTCGAACTTGGAACGAGCATGAAGAAATTCACGATACTTCTTTATCTTTT